CAAAATATATAGTTTGAAACTCTGCTTTCTAGAATATAGAGTAGCCCCATAACTGTATCTACATCAATCCACATCACCCCCATTCAAATTTAAGTCAATTAAGATTAAGAAGTATCCCGCTAACCTACTCTTTCCTGGTCAGGTAAATAAAGTCATGAAATATTTCGATTTATTTTTTTCTATAAAATAAAATGGATTTACCTGCACCAATACATGATTTTATTTTAGTCTTTTTGGGATCGGGTCTTATATTAGGAAGTCTGGGAGTCGTATTACTTCCGAATCCAATTTATTCGGCCTTTTCATTGGGATTGGTTCTTTTTTGTATATCCTTATTCTATATTATATCGAATTCGTATTTTGTAGCTGCTGCGCAGCTCCTTATTTATGTAGGAGCGATAAATGTTTTAATCATTTTTGCTGTGATGTTCATGAATGGATCAGAATATTACAAAGATTTTTCTCTTTGGACCGTTGGGGATGGAGTTACTTCACTGGTTTGTACAAGTCTTTTTATTTCACTAATTACTACTATTACAGATACGTCGTGGTATGCGATCATTTGGACTATAAAATCAAATCAGATTCTAGAGCATGATTTGATAAGTAATAGTCAACAAATTGGAATTCATTTATCAACAGATTTTTTTCTTCCATTTGAACTCATTTCAATAATTCTTTTAGTTGCTTTAATAGGTGCAATTGTTATAGCTCGTCAATAATAAATCTTTAAAACGAAGAATTCAAATAGAATCAACGAAAAAAGAATGTTATAATCCTTTTAGTTCCTGTCTAAAATATAAATACTTTTTTATATCGATCTATTACTAATATATTCCCTTGTTTCCTACTTGTTAGAATCGAATCCATTGAATTATTGTTTAGATTGAAAGGAATCAAGATTGATAAGGAGTTGGTTAATGATGCTCGAACATGTACTTGTTTTGAGTGCCTATTTATTTTCTATTGGTATTTATGGATTGATCACAAGTCGGAATATGGTTAGAGCCCTTATGTGTCTTGAACTTATATTAAATTCAGTTAATATAAATTTTGTAACATTTTCTTATATTTTTGATAATCGTCAATTAAGAGGAGACATTTTCTCAATTTTTGTTATAGCTATTGCAGCCGCTGAAGCAGCTATTGGACCCGCTATTGTTTCATCAATTTATCGTAACAGAAAATCAACTCGTATTAACCAATCAAATTTGTTAAATAAATAGTTTAAATCATATAAATGGAAATTCGAATAGTCATAAATTAATTGAACTTAGCAGGCTTGATAGGGTAAAGTATGATCATGGTTGCAAAAACAGAAGAAATAAAAGTATTTTTGCCCTGGCTCCTAAATAAATTCGTAACTAGATTGATTCTCATCACTCATTGATTCGTCTGATATCTAAATATAGGATCCATTTCTAAGTTAGTTTACTAGATCGAAATCTTATGATGTTCAAAACTGTATAGATCAAATGTCACATTCAGTAAAGATTTATGATACATGTATAGGATGTACTCAATGTGTTCGAGCGTGCCCCACTGATGTATTAGAAATGATACCCTGGGACGGATGTAAAGCTAAACAAATCGCTTCTGCTCCAAGGACCGAAGACTGTGTTGGTTGTAAGCGATGTGAATCGGCCTGTCCGACCGATTTCTTGAGTGTTCGAGTTTATTTATTGCATGAAACAACTCGTAGTATGGGTCTAGCTTATTGATACGTTCCATAAAACTCTTCTTGAATCCATCTTTTTTTACCGACAAAATCCGTGCTAAAAATAAAATAAAAATCTTTTGAGCACGGATTTTTCTGGCCAAGTGTATCTTGTCTTTACCACGAATCATTTTCCTTTATTAACAATAATTGTAGTTTTGCCAATATCTGTGGGTTCATTACTTTTCTTTCTTCCACATATAGGAAATCGAGTAAAACGTTGGTATACTATATCTATTTGTATTTTAGAACTTATTCTAACGACTTATGCATTCTGTTATCATTTTCAATTGGATGATCCATTAATCCAACTAGTGGAGGATTTCAAATGGATCGATTTTTTTGATTTTCATTGGAGATTAGGAATAGATGGACTTTCTATAGGACCAATTTTACTCACGGGATTCATCACGACTTTAGCTACTTTAGCGGCTCGGCCAGTTACTCGAGATTCTCGATTATTTAATTTTCTGATGTTAGCAATGTACAGTGGGCAAATAGGATTATTTTATTCTCGGGACCTTTTACTTTTTTTCCTGATGTGGGAGTTAGAATTAATTCCCGTTTATATACTTGTATCCATGTGGGGAGGAAAAAAACGTCTGTACTCTGCTACAAAATTTATTTTGTACACAGCGGGTGGTTCTGTTTTTCTTTTAATGGGAGTTCTGGGTATCGGTTTATATGGTTCTAATGAACCAACATTAAATTTTGAAATATTAGCTAATCAGCCTTATCCTGTGGGCTTGGAAATACTATTCTATATTGGATTTTTTATTTCTTTTGCTGTAAAATTGCCAATCATACCCCTACATACATGGTTACCAGATACCCATGGAGAAGCGCATTATAGTACTTGTATGCTTCTAGCCGGAATCTTATTAAAAATGGGAGCATATGGATTAGTTCGAATCAATATGGAATTATTTCCTCATGCTCATTCTATATTTTCTCCTTGGTTGATGATAGTAGGTGCAATGCAAATAATCTATGCAGCTTTAACATCTCTCGGTCAACGGAATTTAAAAAAAAGAATAGCTTATTCCTCTGTATCACATATGGGTTTCATAATTATAGGAATTGGTTCTATCACTGATATGGGGCTCAACGGAGCTCTTTTACAAATAATCTCTCATGGATTTATTGGTGCTGCACTCTTTTTCTTGGCCGGAACTACTTATGATAGAATACGTCTTGTGTATCTTGACGAAATGGGTGGAATAGCTATCTCAATGCCAAAAATATTCACGATGTTCAGTAGCTTTTCGATGGCCTCCCTTGCATTACCAGGTATGAGTGGTTTTGTTGCCGAATTAATAATATTTTTTGGACTACTTACTAGTCCAAAATATCTTTTACTGACAAAACTACTAATTACTTTTATAATGGCAATTGGAATCATATTAACGCCTATTTATTTATTATCTATGTTACGCCAGATGTTCTATGGATACAAGATATTTAATCTTCCAACCTCTTATTTTTTTGATTCGGGACCGCGCGAGTTATTTCTTTTGATCTCTCTTTTTTTACCAATACTAGGTATTGGTATGTATCCTGATTTTGTTCTTTCACTATCAGTTGAAAAGGTTGAAGTTATTCTATCTAATTCTTTTTATGGATAGTTTTGATGAAAAAAAAAAATCTTATTTTTTTATGTTCGTTGTACAATGACAAAAAGAGGGTTTTTTCTTCTTCTCTTATGTTAAGTAAAAAAACTTTGTGTGAACAGGCGAGAACCCTCTCAATTTAATAGTGTACAGGGTTCTCGCCTGTTCACACAAAGTTTTTTTATATTTGATATGTGCTGTACACTTTTATATTCCTATTCGTCATAACCCCTTTTGTGTTTAATTCAATTATATGTTAATGGAAATGAACCATAACTATGTAGTCCTATTCCTAATAGATTGACCCCAAAATAGCATATCCAAATTATAAGAAATCCAATAGACGCCACAATTGCTGAATGGGTACCCTGCAATTTTTTATTTGTTCGAGTATGTAAATAAATCGCGAATACGATCCAAGTAATAAAAGCCCAAGTTTCCTTTGGGTCCCAACTCCAATAGGATCCCCATGCTTCGTTAGCCCATACTGCTCCAGAAAGAATTCCTATGGTTAAAAAGATAAATCCTAGACTAATAACCCGATAACTCCAATAATCCAATTGTTGAATCAATTGGGCCCTGTAATAATTAAAAAAAGAAGTATTTTTGAAAACATTACTTCGTTCGTTCATGTATTCGATTTCACCAAAGAAAAAGGAACTATGGAAATTTAAAAAGCTATTATTCGTATCAAAAAACTTTTTATTTTTTCTAACTGTAATGACTATAAGTGATACTGATAATAATGATCCACATAAAAGGGCAGCGTAGCCTAATATCATCGTACTTACGTGCATTATTAACCACTCAGATTGAAGAGCCGGTACTAATATTGTAGATTTGTGTATTTCAGTTAAAAGACCTGAAGTAGCAAAGCCTTGGGTAAAAATAACACTTGGGCGAATTATTGTGCTTATAATATTTTGATTTTTTTTGAAATACGGAACTATATGAATAAGGGAAAAACTCCATGAAAGGAAGATTAATGATTCATATAAATCACTTAGGGGAAAATGTTCCGAATAAATCCAACGAGTAACTAATAAGCCTGTTATAGAGAACAAATTAATTATCATGCCCTTTTCGGATGAATCATATAGTTTTACGATTTCATCGACTAAAAAGGTTATCAAATGAATTGTAAGTACAATTGAAACGATCGAAAAAGAAATATGAGTTAATATATGCTCTAAGGTTGAAAATATCATAAGATGATAGGAGTCCTTTAAATTAATAAATTAAAAAATTAATATGGGGAGAGTTGGATTCATTATAGATAGGATCTATTTACTTTTTTTAGGAGATGACATGCCGCCACTCGGACTCGAACCGAGATGCTATAGCACTGCTTCCTAAGAGCAGCGTGTCTACCAATTTCACCATAGCGGCTTATCTTTAACTCATAATAGCCTATGAATAAGTAATCGTCTATATTTAAGAATTCGATTGGTTACAATATTTTTTAGGAAAGATTAAAATTGATGACTAAAAATTTCTTCAACATAGGTATTTAAAGGTTCATTATTTTAGTTTACAGTCTTCATTTTGTTTTCGTGCAGTAAATGCAGTTTATCAATGAATAAAAAAAAGAACCGATTTTGAATCATTCACAATAGAATTGATCACAAGAGATATAGGGTGGTGTATATAGGAATTCCGAGCAAATCGAAAAG